GTATGGCGCCCAACGGACCTATTAAGATAAAAACTTTTTTGCTGTGCAACTTAGACGTTTCCTATCTAAATTCTAAAGTATTATATGGAGATCCTTTATATTTTGCTATAGAATATTTCATATTAATTATTTAATTAATTACTATATATTATAGTCAGGAATATTCTCATTTTAACTATAATTAAATTAAAAATTAAAAATTGAACTAACAGTAATTATGAATAAAAATCCAATTTTTTAGTCATTCGAAGGGTTTGTTTTTCCACTATTTTATATTTTGGAATTCTATTTATAAAATAAAAAAAAACGATTAACTAGCTAACTAATACTAAGAAGTAATATAGGAAGGATAACACCTAAGCCGAAATTACTTATTTTTCGAGATCCTGTTATAAGTTCTATCCATATACATTCTGATCGCCAATTCATAATAGATCTGATTCTATTTTAATTAAAAGAATACCCCAAAGTATTATTTCGACTTTCATTACTTTAGTTATGTTTCCGGCTTAACTCTCATCAACTAGTATCGAATAGTTCGATTTTTCTATATATTTATTTCAAAAAAAAATTAAATAATTTAATTATTACTAATAATAGACGAAAAGAACGAAAGAAATGGATTCTGTACTGTATCTGTGTATTCTTTACCCTTACGAAATATCAGACAAACTAGAACGATCTGATTAAGGGATATAATGAAATTCTTTGATTAGTTCTTCCCAGAAGAACAATTCCATGAACCAATAAAAAAAACTTTTTTTATTCGAAACGTCCCGTGATCTTCAACCAATTATGCGCTTCAATATAATTCCCTGGAGTAAGCGTTATAGCTTGTTTCCAATACTCAGCAGCTTGATCAAACCAAGCCTCCGCAATTTCAGAATCTCCCTGTCGGATGGCCTGCTCTCCCCGGTCGGAATAGGAGGCTCAATTCCTTCCCTTAGAACCGTACTTGAGACTTTCCTACCTCATACGGCTCCGCAGTCAATTCTTTTGATGTCCTTTTTTTACCTAATGAGATTTATCATAGATCTCTTCGCGGTAACCAAAAGAGGTTAATTGGATGAGTTTCAAACGTTCATTTTTATAATATATAAGAGTTGATTTTATTAATAATAAGTTTTATCTTTTCTCCCACCTGCCGAAGAATATAGGTATTTACTCCTATCATTAGTCTTTTTGGCAAGGTAACTATCTCGATTTCATATCGAAATTTATATAGAATCTTTGATAAAGACTTCTCTTCATAAAAAAAGTAAGAAAGAAAAGACTTACTATCTTTGGGATCTGATCCTACACCGCCGCTCAATACCTTAGTGGATCAACTCTATCTATTACATAAGTTAATTCCTAACTTTTATCTATCTTATATAGGCATAAATAAGCAGTTCTTTTCTTAATATATTGGCCCAAAACCTCATTAATTGATCTTTACGGTGCTTCCTCTCTATCAATTTAAATTTTTTATCCATAGATGACATAGAAAAAGTATCTAGGCATCTCTTATTTATTCATAGTTCAATTTCTATGAAGTTTTTTTCCTACAGCTCAAAAAATCGTCGTTTTAGGCGATACATATGTAGTGAGCCCTTTTTTACTAATTAATAAAGGGGTTCTTCCTTTTTCCTTCTATAGTGGAGATAATCGCACGTAATGACAGATCACTGCCATATTATTAAAAGCTTGGGGTAAGAACGGATTTCGTTCTAGTGCCCTGAAATAATATTCTAAAGCTTTAGTATGTTCCCCATTACTTGTGTGAATAAGGCCTATATTATATAGTATATAACTTCGATCGTAGGGATCGATTTCTAGTCGCATAGCTTCATAATAATTCTGTAAAGCTTCTGCATAATTTCCTTCGGATTGAGCCGACATCCGTTACGGTCGTCATTCGATTCAAAGAATCTCCGTTCCAGAACCGTACGTGAAATTTTCATCTCATACGGCTCCTCCTTTAAATATGCATAATGAAAATATTTCAACCCCATTTATTATTCCATGTATTTTTTATTCTCATTATGAACTGAGTGGGGCTAGTGTTTTTACAAAAAATCGCTAGCCAACCTTCTTGCGCAAGAACTTGTACTAACATCTAACGCCTTGATACTAAAGCTCCAACAATTACTTTGTCCTCAACGCCTCCTTATTTCCAGGAAATAGTCACTTCAACAATCTTCGACGGTTATACGGGTATCCAAAGTACCAACGAGATGGATGTTTGTTGTCCCGACCATTCTTTTTAGTCCCAATCCAGATAATAAAAGGGAGTAGTCATTTTTAACAAAGCTTTCGTGTTGTCGATTGCTAGGTGTAGTGCTTTTTTCCCTATGCTGCCTTTTTGGGACTTTATTACTAGGAAGTAGGATTGACCTGTAATACAGAACACACAGGTGTAACCTTCCGCTCAATACTAAAAAATACTCAAATTGGAGCTATAGTATTTGAGGCTGCATCAATCGGGGATACACGACAGAAGGGATTGTTCTATTTATAAACTTCACCTTCAACAAGCGTAGATTTTTTTGTTATTTTACTAAATATATAAATATAATTAATTAATATAGAAATTTAATATAATTTAAGAATATTTGTTCTTTCTGTTTCGAGTCGTGTGTCTTTCTCATCAAACTAAAAGCAGAAAAAAAAAGAATCAAATCACACCATCTCTGTAATAAGTAAATGCCTCTTTTTCTCCCGAAGTTGTCGGAATTATTCGTAATAAGATATTGGCCACAATTGAAAAGGTCTTATCAATAAAATTTCCATTTATTCGCGATCTAGACATAGGGATGAATCCATTCTATAATTATTTTCATAACCTCTTGTGGGAAAATTATTCTCCAAACAAAGGCTTTGTACAGTACGAAATAACATAAAAACAGATTAAGTTCAAAAAAAAAAAAAGATCGAAAACCTCTACTTATAGTTATAGAATATAATAAAATTCTTTGATTGGTCATACCTAATCTAAAAAAAATGGAATATTAACGCCTCGCTTTTTTTTTCAGTTTTTGATTCATAATAATAATAATTGTGTAGGAGAGATGGCCGAGTGGTTCAAGGCGTAGCATTGGAACTGCTATGTAGGCTTTTGTTTACCGAGGGTTCGAATCCCTCTCTTTCCTTATTTTAAACCAACATTCCTAACTGTAAGATATCAAACAACAAGAAATGAAATACCATTATTAGAACATAACAGTTAGACCCGAGATGGGAAAGAATATGTGAGTGGGATAAAATTCAGATCAAACCTCTGACTTTTTACTTTAATTCTTAAAGCCAATTTACTTTGACGAAAGAAAAGGGCCTGCTTGCCCGAATCCTTTGCTTTGTAATTTAGTTAGGATTAAGTCTGACGAGAATAGTATTCTACCACTAGCAATTCATTTATTTTCAAACCGACCCACTTACTATCTATTATTTGATTGACTAATCCTTTATACGGAAATGGGTGAAGAGTCAAATGTTTGGCCAATTCCTCCGGAGGGGATGAATCAAGATAATTTTGAATTAGAGCTCTGGATTTTTGTTCATCCTTTGCCGTAATAGTATCTTGGGGTTTGCAACGATAACTCGGTATATCTACTAGACGGCCATTAACTAAAATATGCCGATGATTAACTAATTGTCGGGCGCCAGGAATAGTTGGCGCCATACCCAATCGAAAAAGGATGTTATCCAAACGCATTTCAAGTAATTGTAGTAAAACCTGACCTGTTGACCCTTTGGCTTTTCGCGCGATACGGACGTATTTTAGCAATTGTCGTTCTGTAATACCATAATGAAAACGCAATTTTTGTTTTTCTTCGAGACGAATACGATATTGAGATCTTTTTCCGGAACGGGATTGGGCTCTAAGATCACTTCCGGCCCTAGGCCTTTTATTTGTTAGTCCAGGCAACGCCCCTAAACGGCGTATTTTTTTGAAACGAGGTCCTCGGTAACGTGACATAAAGACTCCTTTATCTTTATTTTATATTTTACAAATTAAAAGAAATGAAACGAAATCTTCGGCAGTATTCTATTACATTGTATATATGATATATCATTTATATATGCATTCGATATTTTTTAATTAATTAATCTATGTAAGTATAAGTCAAAAAAATAAAAAGAACATAAAGATTCTTTTTCATTATTTGTTATACCAAGATTCAACCCTTTGTTTTTCCTTTTATTCATAATTTGGAAATTTATACGACATAATAAATCAGTAACCTTTTGACGAAGGATAAAAACACCCTTTAATTTTTTATTCTTTGAAAAAAAAAAAGACTAAGAAAATACAACAAATAAAAATAAAGAAAAGCCCACTATCGGAATCGAACCGATGACCATCGCATTACAAATGCGATGCTCTAACCTCTGAGCTAAGCGGGCTCATAGAAATTATACATAAAACTCTATTTTAGTTTAAGCTTTTTCATTTTTTTCGATTTATATTTTCGTCTAGACTAGATAAATTTTATTCTATTAAAATTTATTTATTATATCTATAATAAAAATTCTATAATGTAATGAGGGCTATTAATTTGAAAAAAAAAATTTTTATTATTCAGAAACTAAGACGAAAAAAAAAAGAATCGACCCTTTGAGTATTACCAAGGAAAGTCGCATATCTATGCTCTATATTCATCTATATTGAATTGTACCTACAGAAATGATAGAATCATTTCGGATTTCGGATTAGACCAAATCAAATTCAAAGCCAATTTAAAATTTACGGGCTTCCCAATAGAAATAAAAAAAAGATTAAAGAAAAAAGGAGGAAACACTTTTCGGTATATTAAGTAAATCTGTAAAAAATCGAAAAATGCGAGAGGTGCGACAGGGGAGGACATCCCATTGGGATCCTAATTTTATAAAAGACAACGGGGATATGGCGAAATCGGTAGACGCTACGGACTTAATAGGTTTGAGCCTTAGTATGGAAACCTGCTAAGTGAAAACTTTCAAATTCAGAGAAACCCTGGAAAAAAAAGGGCAATCCTGAG